GACCCACGTTCTACCGAACTGAACTAAGAGCGCTTTAGTATCACAATGAATATTTCATAACACCAATACGTCTTGCATATATACTATATATAAAAATATAAAATCATATATACTATATATAAAAATATAAAATTAAATATTTTTTGTGTATGTCCAATTTTCTTTTAATCGATCTCAATGGATCCCCCGTTACTGTTCAGAAGATAAGTAATAGGTAGGGATGACAGGATTTGAACCCGTGACATTTTGTACCCAAAACAAACGCGCTACCAAGCTGCGCTACATCCCTTTCTACAATGTCATTGTAGAGAATCCCTGCTTTGTTTTCCATATCTTTATTTCCTCTATTGATATAGACAAATATCTTGTCATTTCTCCTTTTTGGTCTCATATAATAATATAATTATATTAAAAATAGTAAAAGACTTCTAATTTATTTCTATTATATAAAGTATGAAATAAAGTATGAAATAAATATGAGACCCCGTAAAAAAATGAATATTTTTAGAGAATTTCTGGCATAAAGGGGCGTATTTTTTTTTTTAGATTAAGAAAAGTAATATCTATTTTGCACATTTCAAGTTGTACATTTCAACTTGAATTAGGGATTCCGCGTACAAATACAAGCGGTCGGTCATTAAGTACATATACACATCTGGGTATATATGTATTACCATTATATATTAGAAATAATAAAGAAAGAGGAGAATTAAAAATGCGAGATCTAAAAACATATCTCTCCGTGGCACCGGTAGTAAGTACTCTATGGTTCGGGTCTTTAGCAGGTTTATTGATAGAGATCAATCGTTTTTTTCCAGATGCGTTGATATTCCCCTTTTTTTCATTCTAGTTATTGATATGGGAGGGGGGGAAGAGGATTAGAGATACAATCAAATATCTGTAACTAATCCCTTCCCTTTTTTTAGAATATACGTTAGAAAAATAAATAAAGGGATTCCTCCTCGGTGAAACCAGTAACGCAGACCGGGTTTAAATTAAATTAATAAAAAATCGAGTGAAATGTGATGGTTGGGGCAATAATATCATCCAAGATACTTAAATGAAAATTAAATGCTGTACGGCAATTTTAAATTATAAATCTAGTAATATAGTTAGAAATCATTATATTACTTATTATTAATATATTGTTATTGTTACTATATTCATTTATATTTATATTGATTTATTGCAACGAAATCTTTTTTTCATAATTAGATTTCGAGTTACCTGTTTCTTTTTTTTTTTCGTTCCTTTCTTCTTCCTCGTTTCGGATCGGAAAATGAAAGAATTGAATGAATCAAAAATAAAAGGAGGCTCATGGCCAAGAGTAAAGATGTCCGAGTAACGGTGATTTTGGAATGTACCAGTTGTGTTCGAAATCGTGTTAATAAGGAATCAATGGGCATTTCTAGATATATTACTCAAAAGAATCGACATAATACGCCTAGTCGATTGGAATTGAGAAAATTCTGTCCCTGTTGTTACAAACATACGATTCACGGGGAGATAAAGAAATAGATGGCCCGCTCGTGTCTCAGTCTTCTGTTACAAGGAAGATGAAAAATGCCATATTAGATATATCTAATATACATTGATTTAAATATAAACAAACTAAATCCTATTTCGATCGGATCAACCGTGATGGAGAATTAAGAAATAGGATCTTTAGGATAAGGAATAAACAAACCATGGATAAATCCAAGCGAATCTTTCTTAAATCCAAGCGATCTTTTCGTAGGCGTTTGCCTCCGATCCAATCGGGGGATCGAATTGATTATAGAAACATGAGTTTAATTAGTCGATTTATTAGCGAACAAGGAAAAATATTATCTAGACGGGTGAATCGATTGACCTTAAAACAACAACGATTAATTACTATTGCTATAAAACAAGCTCGTATTTTATCTCCGTTACCTTTTCTTAATAATGAGAAACAATTTGAAAGAAGCGAGTCAACCGTTAGAACTACAGGTCTTAGAATCAGAAAAAAAATAGGCTGACTTTTGAATTGAATCAAAAAAAAAATTCCAATCCAAACTCAAATGCGGATTGACGCTTTTTTTTTCTAAAAATAGTAAATCCGGATTTGATTGTCGTTCGAAAAAAAAAAAAAAATTGGGGAAGAAGAAGAAATAGTTTTTATTGAACGCGTTTCTTCATTTTCATTTTGAAGACTTTTTCATATTTTATTATACTAATTTCTACTCTACCTTCCCAGAGTTCATTTTCCAGGGAACTCCATTTAAACCATTCCAACTGATTCCTTCCACTCTCTTTATTTTATAATCTCATTGGAAATCATATAAAGACAACACCTATTTAATATAGCTATTTGTGCAAGTATTTTACGATTAAGAAGCAACTGTTTCTTGTACAGATTGTGTATTAATTTACTATAACTAAAGTATACTTTGTTGTCTCTAATTACTGCATTTATACGAGTGATCCACAAACGACGAAAATCTCTCTTTTGTCTACCCCTATCCCGATGAGCCGAAACCAAAGCTCTTATTTTCTGTTGAGTAATAGTCCGCGTAAGTCTTGAATGAGCCCCTCGAAAAGTTGATGCAAATAAACGAATTTTTGTTCTACGTCTTCGAGCTATATACCCTCGTTTAATTCTGGTCATTGAATAAATGAAACTTTGATGAATAACTAATTGATTTCCTTTCTTTCAGTTATTCCCTTCCCGTGTCCTAGTCTATTAATAACAAAACGGATTCTTCCAATGTATAAAATAAAAATTCCAATGGCTTTTGCTACTCTAACCTTCCCGACCACTATTTTTTTCTAGGCATTTCCCCTCGAAAATAAAAATTGTATTGAGACTAGGTAAAACACATAGTAAATAAATAAAGTAAAAGTAATAAATATATAAAAGTAATAAATATAAAGGGATTATAGTGGGTTCCATCGTTTCTATGGTTATTTCTTAAACGGCGAGGTCCTCTCTATACACCGGAGCCCTTCCCTCATTTAATCAATGTTATTGTTAACTTGTACAGTTCACACTCTTTGGCTCTACCCATAATTATCTAGTACTAGGTCTTTCACAACGAGATCTACTTAATACAGTAACGGTATTTAATTATGAAGATTAGCTGAGTAGCTGACCCTGTTAGTCCGTTTTTGTAAGAATAAGGCCTAAATTTTTTACTTTTTAAAATTTTAAAATAAGATTTCCCCTGCTTAATGAATACCATTTGATATCAATGGGGAATTCTTTCTCATCTTAAATTAAAAATGGAGCTGATTGGATTTTCACCAACGGGAACCATACATTTGATACCCAAATCGAAGGATAGATCGTTTTTTTTTTAAGATATTGAATATTCAATGGAGTTCGTCCATTCTACCCTACTCACAGGTACGGATCGGTGATACTGGATCAATTGTTTTCTTTCTTTTGTCCTAGTCCATGGTCTGAACGAGTCGCACATACACCCTAGTACATGTTCCTCGTCGCTGAGGACATCCTCCAAGAGCGGGGGATTTCGTGACATTTCTGATTGGCTGTCTTGTGTTTCTAATAAGTTGTTTAATAGTTGGCATGTTGAATCATATATATAATGGGCTGGTTTAGATCGACCTTAACCGGATGCTTAGGAATTCTTTTTTCTATATTTTTAATTTCGATATTAAGAAATTAGATTAATAAATAGAATATTAAATCTGGTAAGAAAATAAAATCCCAAATCATGAATTCATGTGAAATCCTTTTCCTTTTTCTTTGTTATTCAGTCGCTACAAGATCAACAATTCCATGAGCTTGGGCTTCTGTTGCTGACATAAAAACATCTCTTTCCATGTCTTCGGATACAACCCATAAGGGTTTGCCTGTCCTTTGTGCATAAACCCTTGTGATGGTTTCGCGTAGCTTCAGCAGTTCTTCCGCTTCCAGGATAAATTCTCCCGTCTGTGCCTCATAAAAAGAACTAGCAGGTTGATGGATCATTACCCTGATGATATAATGATATATCATAAAAAATCAAAATGTTTCTTCTATCTCGCATGATGAAAGTGAAAGGTGAGGCGATAAAGAATAATAAAAAAAAGATATAATTGAACAACCGTACAGGCATCTTTTGCGCATTGCATACGGCTCTATAATGGAATTCACTTTTTTTACCTTACTTACATCGAAGAAATAGAAAATAAATTATAGGGTCTATCAGACTCAGGTTAGTAAATGATCCAATAACCACCCTTCCTTTTGTAAATGATCCAATAACCACCCTTCCTTTTGTAGTAGTTCAAAAATACTATAAAAATACTATGATGGTTCCGTTGCTTTATATATTTATTTCGTCTGTTATTTAGCAATCCCAAAGTTTCTTTTTTTATTTCATATTCTTTCATAACATAAATATTGTTAAGATTAAGAGCCCCTGGTATGAAAATAAAAAAGTTTGTGACGCTGAAATGGGCCTCCCGATAGATTGGCTAAAATCGAAAATACCTTTTATCTCATACTACTCTTTCGATACATAATCTAAGGGTTAAAAAAAAAAATTCATATCGAATTCGAAGTGCCATGCTATTATTACTTAATATTCATATTTCATTATTTCATATAGTGTGAAGGCATAGTTTTCTTTTTTCTCTCAAATCAAATAAAAAACTCATTGGCGCCGAGCGTGAGGGAATGCTAGACGTTTGGTAATTTCCCCTCCGACAAGAATAAAAGATCCCATCGAAGCGGCTAATCCCATGCATACTGTCTGTATATCTGGTCGCACAAATTGCATAGTATCATAAATAGCTACTCCGGGTATTACCCATCCGCCAGGAGAGTTTATAAACAAATACAGATCTTTGGTATCATCCTCTATGCTGAGATATACCATAAGACCAATAAGTTGATTCGAGATCTCGCTATCAACACCCTGGCCTAAAAAAAGTAATCTTTCTCGATAAAGTCGGTTGATTGGGATAAAAGAGTATCCCTTAGAAACCGTACATGCACCTTTTGATGCATACGGTTCAACAAAAATAATGAAAAAAAGGAATCAATGTGTAGATTCTAGCTTTTTTTTCATAACAGGTTTTTTTAACTTATAAAAAGGGACTTTTCTTTCATTTTTCAAGAAAGATGCGTTTTGGCCTGTTTATCTAAAAAAAAATGACTAAACTTATATGACTAACTTCTCATTGATGTATTGTTTCATCGAAATACAATCTAAATCGCGATGTAATTTTCTTGTTGCCGACTGGGCTTCTTCAATTTTTTTAGGTTTATGCTCTACTCCGAGTAAAGATCCGCCCGATTTGGATTTGCACATATAGGACAAATGCCCCAATACCACGTCCTTTTTCTACGACTTACCCCCTTTTTTTTTTTCAATTTATTTCATGTCTTCCAATATTCAACGCATTCATCATATTACTCGATTGATTAATAGTTTGAGATCACTTCTATTTAGTATTTCTATTTATAAATATATAATATACATAAATAGAAATAACTAAAATATGCTATTAAGTAGTAATCCTAAAGATATTTATTACCAATTGGTTTTCTTTCTAAACGGAGCCTGGATACTTCATTTGATTGGTCTAACCAAGCCAACCATAAATTATTCTAATTGATAATATTAATACGTATATCCTCCCTAAAAAATGGATCTAATTGCACTTCACGCTCCAAATTTTTGATAATTGAATCAATCTTTCTTGGGCGAAAGAGGGGATATCTCGATCGGGGAAGAGAACGGGGAAATACCATATGCCCAATATATCTGACAAGTCGCACTATACGTCAATCCACAATGCATCTTCCTCTCCAGGACTTCGAAAAGGTACTCTTGGAACACCAATAGGCATTTAATAAAAGAAAATTTAAGTACTATATCTCACTTTGATGTGAAAGCGTAACAGTGGGTTTAGTGGCCTAATAGAATACTATTGATTTTATATCCTATTTTATTATCCTATTTTATCCCTAGATTGACTAAGTTCATAAAAAAAGAATACAAAATGAATAAAGGGAAATTCTTACAAATAAGTCCTTTGAATGATGAACAAATATATATACATTCACTCATATAAAATGGTACTAACCCCCTTACCATTGCGTATTGGTACTTATCGGGTGTAGAATAGATCTGCTTCTTTTTGTTCCTACGAACAAAATAGTTTCGTTATTACTAAACGTAATTTTTACGAAAAGCATCAAACAAATATTAATCCTTTCCCCAAGATAATCCCCTAAAAAAGGGGTCCATAGCATAGTTTTTTCCAATGCAATAAAGTTACATTGTGTCTATTTTTCGTTGATAAAGGGGTAGTTCCATGGGTTTGCCTTGGTATCGTGTTCATACCGTCGTATTGAATGATCCCGGTCGTTTGATTTCTGTCCATATAATGCATACAGCTCTGGTTGCTGGTTGGGCCGGTTCGATGGCTCTATACGAATTAGCCGTTTTTGACCCCTCTGACCCTGTTCTTGATCCAATGTGGAGACAGGGTATGTTCGTTATCCCCTTCATGACTCGTTTAGGAATAACGAATTCATGGGGTGGCTGGAGTATTACAGGGGGGACTGTAACGAATCCGGGTATTTGGAGTTACGAAGGTGTGGCCGGGGCACATATTGTGTTTTCTGGCTTGTGCTTTTTGGCAGCTATCTGGCATTGGGTGTATTGGGATCTAGAAATATTTACTGATGAACGTACAGGAAAACCCTCTTTGGATTTGCCTAAGATCTTTGGAATTCATTTATTTCTCTCAGGAGTGGCTTGCTTTGGTTTTGGTGCATTTCATGTAACAGGATTGTATGGTCCTGGAATATGGGTGTCCGATCCTTATGGACTAACCGGAAGGGTACAAGCCGTAAATCCAGCGTGGGGTGTGGAGGGTTTTGATCCTTTTGTTCCGGGAGGAATAGCTTCTCATCATATTGCAGCAGGGACCTTGGGCATATTGGCAGGTCTATTCCATCTTAGTGTTCGTCCACCCCAACGTCTATACAAAGGATTACGTATGGGAAATATTGAAACCGTCCTTTCCAGTAGTATTGCCGCTGTCTTTTTTGCAGCTTTTGTAGTTGCTGGAACTATGTGGTATGGTTCAGCAACTACCCCGATTGAATTGTTTGGTCCCACGCGCTATCAATGGGATCAAGGATACTTCCAACAAGAAATATATCGACGAATTGGTGCTGGCTTAGCCGAAAATCAAAGTTTATCCGAAGCTTGGTCTAAAATTCCTGAAAAACTGGCTTTTTATGATTACATCGGCAATAATCCGGCAAAAGGTGGATTATTCAGAGCGGGCTCCATGGACAACGGGGATGGAATAGCCGTTGGGTGGTTAGGACATCCTATCTTTAGAGATAAAGAGGGGCGTGAACTTTTTGTACGTCGTATGCCGACGTTTTTTGAAACATTTCCGGTTGTTTTGGTCGACGGGGACGGAATTGTTAGAGCTGATGTTCCTTTTAGAAGGGCCGAATCAAAATATAGTGTCGAACAAGTAGGTGTAACTGTTGAGTTCTATGGCGGCGAACTGAACGGAGTCAGTTATAGCGATCCCGCTACTGTGAAAAAATATGCTAGACGTGCTCAATTGGGTGAAATTTTTGAATTAGATCGTGCTACTTTGAAATCCGATGGTGTTTTTCGTAGCAGTCCAAGGGGTTGGTTTACCTTTGGGCATGCTTCGTTTGCTTTGCTCTTCTTCTTCGGACACATTTGGCATGGTGCTAGAACCCTGTTTAGAGATGTTTTTGCTGGTATTGATCCAGATTTAGATGCTCAAGTGGAATTTGGAGCATTCCAAAAACTTGGAGATCCAACTACAAGAAGACAGGTAGTTTGATACAATATTGTTTTGTTTCTTTTCGTTTTTAGTTTATTTGACTGACTATAGGGTTGGGGTACCGGATAAATCTTGATTTGACATTTGATTCGCTGCCTTTTCTTTGACTTTTGTTCTTTCTTTATCCGGGAGACGATCCCAAATAAACAGGTATGGAAGCTATAATTGTAAACCACGATCGAATCTATGGAAGCATTGGTTTATACATTCCTTTTAGTCTCAACTCTAGGAATAATTTTTTTCGCTATCTTTTTTCGCGAACCGCCTAAAGTTCCAACTAAAAAGTAAAAAGGTGAAATAATTTTTCATTATCTCAATTGAAAGTAATGATCCTCCCAATAGTGGGAGGATCATTACTTCAACTAGTCCCCGTGTTCCTCGAATGGATCTCTTAGTTGTTGAGAGGGTTGCCCAAACGCAGTATATAAGGCGTACCCAGTAAAACTTACAAGTAAACCAGATAAAAAGATGGCAACTAGGGTTGCTGTTTCCATTATTATATAGTTTTAAGACATTATATAGTTTTAAGACCACAATGGATCTATGATAAGATCATTTATTTACAACGGAATGGTATACAAAGTCAACAGATCTTAATGAATATAAAATATTATGGCTACACAAACCGTTGAGGGTAGTTCTAGATCTGGCCGCCCAAAACGAACTAATGCCGGAAGTTTATTGAAACCATTGAATTCAGAATATGGTAAAGTAGCTCCTGGTTGGGGAACGACTCCATTGATGGGTCTCGCAATGGCTCTATTTGCAGTATTTCTATCTATTATTTTGGAGATTTATAATTCTTCCATTTTATTGGATGGGATTTCAATGAATTAGATGAATTAGATTCACAAGAACCATTAACTAGCTTTTTCAATACAAAGTGAAGCATTTAGTTTTCTGATTTTTATCCCATTCTATTTTGGTAGTTTGGTAGTTCGACCGTGGAATTTCTTTTTTTATGTATTTCCGGAATATGAGTGTGTGACTTGGTATAATGGATCCTATGGCTAGTACAGAGAATGGGTCTGTCATCTTGATAGAGATGGTTTTACTTCGTCGGATATTCATTTTAGTATCTGGAGCACGGAATATATAAAATAGATTACATAGATTACAAAGTATTAGAACTATGATTCATACTTAATAGTCAGACCTCGCGGCCGGGCTCCAAAAAATTTTTCAAAGAGTTAGAAGTTATAAATAGAAAGATTTTTATTCTTTAAAACTTCCGTTTATGCTTATTTTGATCAAAGGACAAAGATTTCTTTGGATTTTTAGTCATTATATCTAGTCATTGAATAAGTGATGATCCATTGAATAAGTGATGATCCAACGGTTCTTACTCAGGGAATTTTGGGACTTAGTTTGAGGAGGTTTTATTGAATCATCGTGGTTCTAGTATGAATCTGAGGTTTTTATTGATTCATAGGGTATTAACAAGAGAATTCCTATCAATAATAATAAAAAAAAACAGCAGTAAAGCCGCATTACACATAAATAACAACAAAGAAAATAGGTAAATAGAAGATTCAAGAGGCCTATAACGATCAATATAGAGACGAATGAGCCGACTTGATTTTTTGGCATTATAACCACAAGGAATAGTTTTCGGGTTTTTATTCTTTCATATCTTCAGAAAAAATAGAATTAATAAATTAAAAACTTTCTATTCCACACATCCGTTAGAACTAGTATTGGGGTGTTTATGTTTGAGCCGTACGAGATGAAATTTTCATATACGGTTCTTGGGGGGGGTCTCCTCAGTTTACCTATCTCAATAAAATCTATGATTGGTTCGAAGAACGTCTTGAGATTCAGGCAATTGCAGATGATATAACTAGTAAATATGTTCCTCCTCACGTCAACATATTTTATTGTCTAGGAGGAATTACGCTTACTTGTTTTTTAGTACAAGTAGCTACGGGGTTTGCTATGACTTTTTATTATCGTCCGACCGTTACAGAGGCTTTTGCTTCTGTTCAATATATAATGACTGAAGTTAACTTTGGTTGGTTAATCCGATCAGTTCATCGATGGTCGGCAAGTATGATGGTCCTAATGATGATTCTGCACGTATTTCGTGTGTATCTCACCGGTGGTTTTAAAAAACCTCGTGAATTGACTTGGGTTACGGGCGTGGTTTTGGGTGTATTGACTGCATCCTTTGGTGTAACTGGTT